AGAAGATACGGGTTCGATTCCCGCCGCTCGCCAGCTTAATTTAGTAAGGTACTATGATAAAAAATTTAGTCTAGTTGACTACTTAACTACTTATATTAAATTAAGTAGGTGTTAGTCTAATACCGTATCCCTTACTATCTTACCCTTCCTTTGCACCCCACTCAAAAAAAAGGGGGCTCCGGCGGCGGGAATTGAACTCGCCAACAGGACTCCCTAAATCAGGGATTCACCGAGACGAACAACTGGCAAACTGCTTTTAAAGGGAAGGGAGGTAGACTGTGCCTTTCTTTCATTTCATTTTTCTTTTCTGCAGGGTAGGAAGGAGCCTTGAGAGTTCTTCTTGTAGGGGCAAGTGACTTTGTAAACTGCTCAATTTGGCCCTCTAGGGCCGGGAACTAATGAATAAAAAAGGGTTGGATACCGCCCAGCCCTCTACCATATCCATACAAATAGAATAGTCCTTTTATACAGACAGCTAAGTGCGGAGACGGGAATCGAACCCGTGACCTCAAGGTTATGAGCCTCGTGAGCTACCAAACTGCTCTACTCCGCTCTGGAGGGCCGGAAACTGGTGGACGAAAAAGGTTGAATACAGGCCTCTACCATGTCTAGACAAATAGAATAGTCCTTTTATACAGAATGGAGCGGGTAGCGGGAATCGAACCCGCATCGTTAGCTTGGAAGGCTAGGGGTTATAGTCGACGTTGGTTGATTATTTTTAACGTCTCTAATTCAAAACCGAACATGAAATTTGGATTTCATTCGGCTCCTTTATGGATATTCTCACCACTTAACATCTATGTCAGCTTTTCTATCTGAATGGAACCAAAGCTCTCCGCTTTCTAGATGATCCCTATAGAGTAGGAAATAGAAATTCTACTAAATCTATCTAATCTACTTACTTCGTTCCCTAATTTTATTCAAGAGATCCTGAGGAAAAGAATTGGGTTTCCACCGAGCTGAAACAATATGCTGATGGTTCTAGTAAACCAAAACTACCGTTTTTTAGCTATTAGGCTTCCATTTCCTTTTTTAACAAAAGAAGATTTAGTTACGATTGGAAATAAACTTTTTTGTATCTTCATCCATAGATCCTTTACTCATATTTAAAAAATGGGAATACTTAATCCAATGCAAAATTATGCTTCGCGACTCTGTACTCATAATCCAATTTGTATTTTGGATGCAATTTCCATTAGTCTTTGGATACAAATCGCGAGAATGTATATTCTTCCTCAATATGCTATTGAGAGGAAAAGGATTAAATCCTTTATAAGAACTAAAGTTTTCATCGGAATATAAAAAACTTAAGGACACCTTAAGTATATCATTTCAAATTCAGTTATTAATAGAACGAATCACACTTTTACCACTAAACTATACCCGCTACATGTAGATTATGATACCAACGCTACCCTTTGTCAAGGGTAGCCATTCGAGAAGGAGGCTAATTCCCCCTTATTGAATCAAATGGAGAAGGTTCATGACAGTGAGCGATTGGTACTTCGATCGCGGGCCTTTATTTTAGGGTTTAGATAGCCTCTCTGGTCTGTAAAATACATATCTTCTTACCATCCCAATAGCGTATGAACCTAATGTATGCATTTCGATTAGGGTCGTATTCTTATTCTATGGTTACGACTACAATGATCATTATTTGCTTTGCGAGGACGTAAGTGTGCCAGACTGCTGTAAGGAATAGTTTGATTATTCCTACAATATACACTAGGAGATATAGGGGGCAGCACTGCCCCCTTAAATCCCTTTCTTCCTTTTCCTTTTTGTTCAATTCTGAACAAAGAAATTGGGGAAGATGTTTTCTTCCCCCACTTATCATGAAGTCCGAGCCCTAGAGAAAGAGTGAGATGAATTTCAAAAATTCATCATAGACTTTCCCTATGGCTTGAGAGAAGCAAGAAACAAAGAGTCGTAACTTAAAGAGAAAGGCGGACAGGACCCGACGGATTTACCTGATGTAAAGAAGATCCTAAATGTCTCTGGTTAGTCGATCCTCTCCATTTACTAATTTCCTCCCCTCTTTTCCACTCAATTCTAGTTTATTAGATTCTTGTTTAAAAGAATCAAAGAAGATGAATAGAACTAAGAACACATAAAAAAAGCATAGAGGACCAAGACCATTACCAAATGTTCCTCTCAAGAATCATATTGGGTATCTGTTCCCTTCCTTTTCCCGCTAGGATCGGAAATCTTATATTTTTCATATCCATATACCATCGAACCCTTAGGGTTCCAGAATCCTCCTTTTTTCCTAGTCTTCGGAAACAGAAAACCCATAGCCGGGAGGAGTTAGGTATGTAGGGTATGGTTTATTATTTTTTGTTGGGCAGGCAGTAGAATAATTTTTATACTCTGCAATATAAATTCTACTGCCCACTTTTTACAAGCAAATTGTTGCTAAAACTCTAACATAGTTTGTTCAAAATGCAACAACTAGAATCCTTGGAGAATATTCAAGTACCCCCTTTCCAAGGGGTACCTGTTAAAAATCGCTTCAACAAATCCGTCCAAAACTTTTTAAGAAAAATGGAAAAGTTTTGAACTCGAAGGTTTTTCCAAGAGATGCCTGTTAAAAATAGTTTCAATCTCTCACCAAAACAGATAAGAAGTATCTCACTGAAAATTACTAACCAGCCATATGGGTATATGAAGAGCGCGAATTCCTTTATACCCCACCCAATTAGAATTATAGGAAGTAAAACATAAATGGAGAAAAATCTCACCATAAGATCAGCCAATAAAAGAAAAAAGTCCCTAATTCTGCAGAACGTTCTGAGCACGTGAAAAGTCAATAGCCTAAAGATAAAAAAGAAAAAGTCTACCATTTTTTTGACAGCAGCTCTTATTGCCCCTTTGGCCTTTTCTCTTATATTATTCAACAATTGAATCATATTTGTTTCCCTCCTCTAAACAATAGAATATAATATAACTTTCGTGCTTTGGTTTAGTGAGTCGTACGAGATCGTGTTTACATACCTATGAACTTACCCTCTTCAAATATATTGGATACTACTATACTCATAATTTTTTAGTGTGTCAACCCTCTCTTCACGTATTTTATTATACGTATTTTTTTATATAATAAAATAAAAAAAAACCTCTACTTTGTGCAAGTGATAAGAGAGAATATGAAAGATTTTCTTATTTTTCTTGATTTTCTCAAGATTTTGAACCTTGCCATGAATAAACTTCTATATCTCGATCTCGATATATACATATATAATCTCTACATATATCTCTATATGTACATATATTATGTACATTATGCAGTAGACCCATAATGGGAAATCAAAGTGGCTAATTTTGGAATTGAATAAAAAGCCCTTTTAACTCAGTGGTAGAGTAATGCCATGGTAAGGCATAAGTCATCGGTTCAAATCCGATAAAGGGCTTTTTAATTTGGTGGTAGAGTAATGCCATGGTAAGACGTAAGTCATCGGTTCGAATCCGATAAAGTACTTTTCTACTAAATTTATTATTTATTCACCTTTTTTCTTTGTTTTTGAAAATTTCTCTATTTTTTTCTTGAATTTTATGACTTAGTGTGGGATGCATGCATTTTTGGTCTGAACACTAAATGAAGCACGGAGTGTAAATTGCAAAAAAGAAATCAAATTGGACTCTTTTTCCTGTTAGATCAATCAAATCACTACCTGTACTGAACTAATCTAGAATCCCTTTTATTAATCTATTCTTATTCTATACCCTTTAAATGAATTTCCCTAAAAAGTAGGAGATGATCCGTGAATTAACCTAACCATCAACTAAAAAAAAATCCTAAGAAAGCATAACAGAAAAGTAGGAAAGACTCTTTGCTTTGGATCTAGTTATACTCTTCGAGTATATTGACAATTCTAAAAAACTGCTCATACTATCATTATAGTATAATGACGAGCGGTTGTATATGGCCCTATCGTTTAGTGATGCCCCTATCGTCTAGTGGTTCAGGACATCTCTCTTTCAAGGAGGCAGCGGGGATTCGACTTCCCCTGGGGGTAGGGAGTATTATGAAAGGAGGTTAATCATAGATTATCAAAAACCCTAGAATAAATTCTTCCTGGGTCGATGCCCGAGCGGTTAATGGGGACGGACTGTAAATTCGTTGACGATATGTCTACGCTGGTTCAAATCCAGCTCGGCCCAAAAATCTAGGGCTTCGTGAATATGAACTAAATCCATTTTTTTTCTTCCATAAAAAAAAATGTCTGATCCATAGAAATAAAGGATAAAGAGAAAGGGGGAAATTTCTTTCTAATCCATATTTCTCTCATTCCTTTTTTACAAACAAAAGAGTTTTTCTTATTGAAAGGTGGATTATCATCCATTTTAAGCGATAAAAAATCGCGACATACTAGTTATGTCACTCTCACTATACCCACATACGATATATGGGTATGTAGTATATGATTCGTCTATTTCTTAGAGTACGACAGACGAATCGAATCTTCTTATGGTTCTATTTAAAAATAGGTATAGGTATGCCATACACCCCGCGGGGATTGTAGTTCAATTGGTCAGAGCACCGCCCTGTCAAGGCGGAAGCTGCGGGTTCGAGCCCCGTCAGTCCCGAACTAGGGTTCAATGAATGGGTAAATTCATCTTTCCTTTTTCCATAAAAAATTTCCATCAAAAAAAGGGGGCAGGAGACAGGATCAAATACCTATGGGGCATCCTTACTTCACTTTTTTGATTTCGCATTTTTCATTAAAGAGGGAGGGAAGGCCTATAGGAATTTCTTTTTTCACTACTCCCGGTTGATAAAGAAAGAAATACATATCATACGTGGATTAGTATAATTTAGGATATTACTCTATCCTTATGATGATACCATCCTCATCTTAACTTCCTATTCGACTCTTATGGATTATGGAATAGAGTACCGGTATTTTATCGGAATCCATACATAAATTGTATTCATTTATTCTTAGACAGTGAATTTAATATAATTAGTACTTTTTGGGTTAAACCAGGCCCCTTCCATTTTGTAGTTCCAACTTTGTTTGTGTATGTTCAATGACTAATTGGAAAGAATCTATCTCATTCTCATTCCATTTGCGGACTCCTTTTTTATGGATCCGCTCTCATCTTTAGACCCAAAAAGTGGATATTGATAGTAACCTAATAAAATAAAAGAAAAACCAAGCAAAGCAAACGCCCTTTTTCCTAAATTGAAAATATTCGATTTTTTTTATTTAAGCCCTCTTTTCTCCATCTCACTTCTACTTCTACTGCTTATTTGTATGTCTATGTGACCCATAGAAAGTCGGTCATATAATACATACATACATAATTGTATGTATAACTATAAGAAAAAGGAAGGGAAATTGGATAAGATAAGAAAGATCGTGGGTTATAGATATAGAAAAGAAAAAGTAGAAAAGGATGAAAAAAAGAGAGAATTCCTAATCCAATCAAAAAACCAATTTTGGTCTTAGTATGAATAAGGGATCTTCCTATGTTATACTATTCCACTCTCAACCATGAATTGATTTGATAGATCCGATATTCATAATATTGAATTGATTCAGTATTATCAGAATGCAAGTCCTCCCCTTGAATTTACAGGATACCCCTTTTTCCTCTCCATGGGATTACATCCCGAGTTATTGCGAAAAAAAAAGAGGTTATGGAAGTCAATATTCTCGCATTTATTGCTACTGCACTGTTCATTCTAGTTCCTACTGCCTTTTTACTTATTATTTATGTAAAAACAGTCAGCCAAAATGATTAATTGGAATTCCAATTAATCATTGAAGAAATGAAAAAGGGATTAAATAAAAGAAAAATCCAAGTCTTAAATGAAAGGATCTGGTTGGAATCATAAAGTGTGGTAGAAAGAACTACATATAGTTTTTTCTACCACACTTTAGAGTCTTTCTATTATATTATCTTGAATCTACATAGAATAGATTAGTAGATTGAAATAGTAGTATAATTCAATTTCTTTTTTCACTGCATCCACTTAATTTCAATCAAGTCAAAATAAAAAAATCGAAGACAATTCTTCACGAAAGAATCCATGGAGGGAGAGAAAAATAATATGAGAATAGACTATAGTAAAAGAAAAAAAGTAAAAGTCAAAATCAGCGAATCTTTCATGCTTAAACATGCGGCGAGATGCTTCAAAAGAGCATAAAAATTTTTCTAAGAATAAGAAAAGAGTATAAAACAAATGGAAAGTGTGCGATATGTTGTGAATAGCTCCGTGGAAGAAAGTCTAATTTTCTTATGTATAGAACTTTTTTAACCATTCGTCACTTCTAGTAGAAATTATGAATTGCTGTAATCGCTCTTTCTATTTCTATAGAGTAGAATAGAACGACTCCTTCTTACAAGAGTTTCTTACAGGAGTGAAACAAAACTAAAGAAAGAAAGAATAAAGTTTGGCAAAATGATTAATGCAAAAGGATCAATTAAAGAAAAGAGTTGATACAACAATTCGACTACTCAATCAATTAGTAGTATCCCTAGAGTCCACTCCTCCCCCATACTACTAGTGAAAGAGAAAATGTAAAGACTACCATTAAAGCAGCCCAAGCGAGACTTACTATATCCATGTAAATTATGTCTCCTATTTCTATGAAGAAATTATTCTACTATTGATCAATAATCATAGTGGAATCAAGGGTACAGAGTCAAAAAGGGATTCTGCCCTAAGGCTATGGATGAATCAGTTCAAGGAATTTACTCCTAACAAATTCTTATAGGATTTCTGGTAGAATTGGAGAGCATTAAGTATAAATACGATACATAGCCCTTTTCCTTAAAAAAGAGTACGGGGATGATGTCCTGAATGGAAGACGCGGGAATAGAAAGATTTTTTCTTCCTTTTGTTACCTTTTTTTTATAAGCAAAGGACGTCAGAATATACCATAAAATTAGGATAGATAAATATTTATTGGATACCTACCTTGCCTATGTTTATTTTTAACCTAAACCCTACAGCCCCGCTTTCTATCATTCTATGAAAGAATGAGGAGACTTTATCCACAACTCCGAAATTGATTTTTGATCAGCCTATTCAATCTGATTCTCGACGGAATCAGTAGCCCTTACTTTAGTGTATGTAGGTAGCATAAGATGTACGATAAATAAAATGTATAATAATTAGGAAGTCTTGATATTCCTTCGTGGAGTCCCTTCTTCAATCTTAGATTGAAAAAAAAAGAATGCCCCTTAGGAGCCCTTTGAATATCAAGATTTCTGACATCTTAGCCTCGTAGTTTTAAATTCTCGAATCGAATCAATTAAGAATCAATTCAAATTAATAAAAGAATAAGTAAACGCTACCTCATCCCTATTGGTAGCCGATTGGGCCACTACCGACAAAACAAACCCTAATAGAACTATGGATTCTCAAAATCCAGTATCGCCAGGCCTAGTTATTCTCTTGCTCCAGCTTATGCGGGGTACGAATTTGTCGAGTTCGATCAGTACTATAAGCCTAAGTATTTTATTGATCAGGCGGCACCCAGATTTGAACTGGGGATAAAGGATTTGCAGTCCCCTGCCTTACCGCTTGGCCATGCCGCCAAAAAATCCGATCTAAAATCGAGAAAAGAGCAAGTATTCATCCACGTTTTCTTACTAAAACCCCCTTTCTTTTATCTTGAATCTAATTCTACTTACTTTTTTCCAATATTTTTCCAAAAATCTATTCCTGCTTTTTTTGGATCCAGTTTCGATTATTCTCCTCCATGGATTCTATCTTAAAACACACATTGCTAACACTAGAAAACTTCCCTTTTCTTTCTATTGAGATGAAAAAGGAGAAAAAGTGGATTTCCAGTCACAGGCTGCAAAATTCAGAACAAATTGGAACCATTAACTAGAATTCTCCTTTTTTTTGAATTGCAGTAGTGAACGACTCTTAAATCAGTATTCTCTCCCCCCCTTCCTTTTAATGGCATAATAAAATAGAATGGGTTTATGCCTAATCCGTGTATAGGTAAACTCCAGGTCCGAACAGCATTATTATCCATAACAGCATTATTATCCATGGATCCCCCTTATGTACATATCTCTATGGGGAATCGTGCTTTAATTTTTCATTGCATTAAATATCTTGAATAAAAAAAGGAAATTTGCTCTGATATAGAGTATGACCTGACCATCTTGGCCCACCCAAGTGAAATTACGATAAAAGCAGGGATATGTGGAGAGGTGGATAACTAGATTGGCATGTACTTAAAAAAAGGACTTACTTTATTTTAGGATTCTACAATGAAATCCTATATTTTCTAGCAATTCTACTACTACGAAACAAAAAAGAACCCTCAAATTCTTTTTTGAAATTAAACTAAGCGTGCTATTCTAAATCGAACTAAAGTCAAACTTTCTAGTGCTTATAAATTATTATATTATGGCTTTATCCCATTCATAGAAAGGAGATAAAATGAGAAATCTTTGCCATCCAATCTGATTAGAATATCATTAAGTGGCAGAATTTTTTTCTAGGAATGTTTTATCAATTCATTTTCATTCGATTTGTACCCCTGGCAAATTCGAACTTTCCTCAAAATTGTCTCTATTCATATGTAATTGTCTCTATTCATATGTATGAAATACATATATGAAATACGTATGTGGAGTTCCCTAGAATTTCATGTGATTCAGTAAACAGAATATAGATTCCATGATTGCTAGATCGATCCATAGGGATTGATGAAGAGTGAGCTGATAATGGAATTTTTCTTCGATAAAAAGGAAACTTAAGATGCTCCGGAATGGAAATGAGGGAATGTCCACAATACCCGGATTTAGTCAGATCCAATTCGAGGGATTTTTTAGGTTCATTAATCAAGGCTTGGCAGAAGAACTTGAGAAGTTTCCAACAATTAAAGATCCAGATCACGAAATTGCATTTCAATTATTTGCGAAAGGATATCAATTGCTAGAACCCTCAATAAAAGAAAGGGATGCTGTGTATGAATCACTCACCTATTCTTCCGAATTATATGTATCTGCGAGATTAATTTTTGGTTTCGATGTGCAAAAGCAAACCATTTCTATTGGAAACATTCCTATAATGAATTCCTTAGGAACCTTTATAATAAATGGAATATACCGAATTGTGATCAATCAAATATTGCTAAGTCCTGGTATTTACTACCGCTCGGAATTAGACCATAAGGGAATTTCTATCTACACCGGGACTATAATATCAGATTGGGGAGGAAGATCGGAATTAGCAATTGATAAAAAAGAAAGGATATGGGCTCGCGTAAGTAGAAAACAAAAGGTATCTATTCTAGTTCTATCATCAGCTATGGGTTCGAATCTAAGAGAAATTCTAGATAATGTTTCCTACCCTGAAATTCTCTTGTCTTTCCCGAATGCTAAGGAGAAGAAGAGGATTGAGTCAAAAGAAAAAGCTATTTTGGAGTTTTATCAACAATTTGCTTGTGTAGGTGGGGACCTGGTATTTTCGGAGTCCTTATGTGAGGAATTACAAAAGAAATTTTTTCAACAAAAATGTGAATTAGGAAGGATTGGTCGACGAAATATGAATCGGAGACTGAATCTTGATATACCTCAGAACAATACATTCTTGTTACCACGAGATGTATTGGCCGCTACGGATCATTTGATTGGAATGAAATTTGGAACGGGTATACTTGACGATGACGATATGAATCACTTGAAAAATAAACGTATTCGTTCGGTTGCGGATCTGTTACAAGATCAATTCGGACTGGCTCTTGATCGTTTACAACATGCGGTTCAAAAAACTATCCGTAGAGTATTCATACGTCAATCGAAACCGACTCCACAAACTTTGGTAACTCCAACTTCAACTTCGATTTTATTAATAACTACTTATGAGACCTTTTTTGGCACATACCCCTTATCTCAAGTTTTTGATCAAACTAATCCATTGACACAAACTGTTCATGGGCGAAAAGTGAGTTGTTTGGGTCCTGGAGGATTGACGGGGAGGACTGCAAGTTTTCGGAGCCGAGATATTCATCCGAGTCACTATGGGCGTATTTGTCCAATTGACACGTCCGAAGGAATCAATGTTGGACTTACTGGATCCTTAGCTATTCATGCGAGAATTGATCACTGGTGGGGATCCATAGAGAGTCCATTTTATGAAATATCTGAGAAAGCAAAAGAAAAAAAAGAGAAACAGGTGGTTTATTTATCACCAAATAGAGATGAATATTATATGATAGCAGCAGGAAATTCTTTGTCTTTGAATCAGGGTATTCAGGAAGAACAGGTTGTTCCAGCTAGATACCGTCAAGAATTCCTGACTATTGCATGGGAACAGATTCATGTTAGAAGTATTTTTCCTTTCCAATATTTTTCTATTGGAGGTTCTCTCATTCCTTTTATTGAGCATAATGATGCGAATCGGGCTTTAATGAGTTCTAATATGCAGCGCCAAGCAGTTCCGCTTTCTCGGTCCGAGAAGTGCATTGTTGGAACTGGATTGGAACGCCAAACAGCTCTAGATTCGAGGGTTTCCGTTATAGCCGAACGCGAGGGAAAGATCATTTCTACTGATAGTCACAAGATCCTTTTATCAAGTAGTGGGAAGACTATAAGTATTCCTTTAGTTACCCATCGGCGCTCTAACAAAAATACTTGTATGCACCAAAAACCTCGGGTTCCATGGGGTAAATCCATTAAAAAAGGACAAATTTTAGCAGAGGGAGCTGCTACAGTTGGTGGGGAACTTGCTTTAGGAAAAAACGTATTAGTAGCTTATATGCCATGGGAAGGTTACAATTTTGAAGACGCAGTACTAATTAGCGAACGTTTGGTATATGAGGATATTTATACTTCTTTTCACATCCGAAAATATGAAATTCAGACGGATACGACAAGCCAAGGCTCCGCTGAAAAAATCACTAAAGAAATACCACATCTAGAAGAACATTTACTCCGCAATTTGGACAGAAATGGAGTTGTTAGGTTGGGATCCTGGGTAGAAACTGGCGATATTTTAGTAGGTAAATTAACGCCTCAGATAGCGAGCGAATCGTCGTATATCGCGGAAGCTGGATTATTACGGGCCATATTTGGTCTTGAGGTATCCACTTCAAAAGAAACTTCTCTCAAACTACCTATAGGTGGAAGAGGGCGCGTTATCGATGTGAAATGGATCCAGAGAGACCCCCTAGACATAATGGTTCGTGTATATATTTTACAGAAACGTGAAATCAAAGTTGGGGATAAAGTAGCCGGAAGACACGGGAATAAGGGGATCATTTCCAAAATTTTGCCTAGGCAAGATATGCCCTATTTGCAAGATGGAACACCTGTTGATATGGTCTTCAATCCCTTAGGAGTACCCTCACGAATGAATGTGGGACAAATATTTGAAAGCTCGCTCGGATTAGCAGGGGATCTGCTAAAGAAACATTATAGAATAGCACCCTTTGATGAGAGATATGAGCAAGAGGCTTCAAGAAAACTTGTGTTTTCAGAATTATATGAAGCCAGTAAACAAACAAAAAATCCATGGGTATTTGAACCCGAGTACCCGGGAAAAAGTAGAATATTTGATGGAAGAACAGGAGACCCCTTCGAACAACCTGTTCTAATAGGGAAGTCCTATATCTTAAAATTAATTCATCAAGTTGATGAAAAAATCCATGGACGTTCTACTGGGCCCTACTCACTTGTTACACAACAACCCGTTAGAGGAAGAGCCAAGCAAGGGGGACAACGAGTAGGAGAAATGGAAGTTTGGGCTTTAGAAGGATTTGGTGTTGCTCATATTTTACAAGAGATACTTACTTATAAATCTGATCATCTTATAGCTCGCCAAGGAATACTTAATGCTACGATCTGGGGAAAAAGAGTACCTAATCACGAGGATCCTCCAGAATCTTTTCGAGTGCTCGTTCGAGAACTACGATCTTTGGCTCTAGAACTGAATCATTTCCTTGTATCTGAGAAGAACTTCCAGGTTAATAGGGAGGAAGTTTGATCGGAATAAATATAAATTCTTTTCTTATTTCTATTTTATGATTGACCAATATAAACATCAACAACTCCAAATTGGACTCGTTTCCCCTCAACAAATAAAGGCTTGGGCTAACAAAAACCTACCTAATGGGGAAGTCGTTGGCGAAGTCACAAGGCCCTCTACTTTTCATTATAAAACCGATAAACCAGAAAAAGATGGATTGTTTTGCGAAAGAATCTTTGGACCCATAAAAAGCAGAATTTGTGCTTGTGGAAATTCTCGAGCGAGCGTAGCTGAAAACGAAGACGAAAGATTTTGCCAAAAATGCGGGGTAGAATTTGTTGATTCTCGGATACGAAGATATCAAATGGGATACATCAAACTCGCATGTCCCGTGACTCATGTGTGGTATTTGAAAGGTCTTCCTAGTTATATTGCGAACCTTTTAGATAAACCCCTTAAGAAATTGGAGGGCCTAGTATACGGCGATTTCTCTTTTGCTAGGCCCAGCGCTAAAAAACCCACTTTCTTACGATTACGAGGTTTATTCGAAGATGAAATTTCATCCTGTAACCACAGCATTTCTCCCTTTTTTTCTACCCCAGGCTTTGCAACATTTCGAAATCGGGAAATTGCGACAGGAGCAGGTGCTATTAGAGAACAATTAGCAGATTTGGATTTGCGAATTATTATAGAGAATTCCTTGGTCGAATGGAAGGAATTAGAAGACGAGGGGTATAGTGGAGATGAATGGGAAGATAGAAAAAGACGAATAAGAAAAGTTTTTTTGATTAGACGCATGCAATTGGCGAAACATTTTATTCAAACAAATGTAGAACCAGAATGGATGGTTTTGTGCTTATTACCGGTTCTTCCTCCCGAATTGAGACCCATTGTTTATAGGTCTGGGGATAAAGTAGTGACTTCGGATATTAATGAACTTTATAAGAGAGTTATCCGTCGGAACAACAACCTTGCCTATCTATTAAAAAGAAGTGAATTAGCGCCAGCAGATTTAGTAATGTGCCAGGAAAAGTTGGTACAAGAAGCCGTGGATACACTTCTTGATAGTGGGTCCCGCGGGCAACCAACGAGGGATGGTCACAATAAAGTATACAAATCACTTTCAGATGTAATTGAAGGTAAAGAGGGAAGGTTTCGTGAGACTCTGCTTGGGAAACGGGTCGATTACTCGGGGCGTTCTGTCATTGTTGTGGGTCCTTCACTTTCATTACATCAATGTGGATTACCTCTAGAGATAGCAATAAAGCTTTTTCAGCTATTTGTAATTCGCGATTTAATCACGAAACGCGCTACTTCTAATGTCAGGATTGCTAAAAGGAAAATTTGGGAAAAGGAACCCATTGTATGGGAAATACTTCAAGAAGTTATGCGGGGACATCCTGTACTGTTGAATAGAGCACCTACCCTGCATAGATTAGGCATACAGGCCTTCCAACCCACTTTAGTAGAGGGGCGTACTATTTGTTTACACCCATTAGTGTGTAAGGGTTTCAATGCGGACTTTGATGGGGATCAAATGGCTGTTCATCTACCTTTATCCTTGGAAGCTCAGGCGGAAGCCCGTTTACTTATGTTTTCTCATATGAATCTCCTATCTCCTGCTATTGGAGATCCTATTTGCGTACCGACCCAAGACATGCTTATAGGACTTTATGTATTAACGATTGGAAACCGTCGGGGTATTTGTGCAAATAGATATAATAGTTGCGGAAACTATCCAAATCAAAAAGTAAGTTACAATAATAATAATTATAAGTATACGAAAGATAAAGAACCCCATTTTTCTAGTTCCTATGATGCACTGGGAGCTTATAGACAGAAACGAATCAGTTTAGACAGTCCCTTGTGGCTCCGATGGAAACTAGATCAACGCGTCATTGGGTCAAGAGAAGTTCCGATTGAAGTTCAATATGAATCTTTGGGGACTTATCATGAGATTTATGCCCACTATCTAATAGTGGGAAATAGAAAAAAAGAAATCCGTTCTATATACATTCGAAGCACTCTTGGTCATATTTCTTTTTATAGAGAAATAGAGGAAGCCATACAAGGATTTAGTCAGGCCTATTCATACACTATCTAAACAAGGAAGTTAGATTCGGCGATGCCCCTTTCGGGGGGCATTCCGATTTCGCTAGTATCATCATTTTTGCCGCGCGAATCCAGATTGAGATTAAGGAAAGGAAGTTAATTTAATTTTCGAATCACTGACTCAGGCCCATTGTCGAATCCTACTCAGCAATTGTCGAATCCTACTCAGCCGAAAAAGGGGGTACTTATGTATGGCGGAACGGGCCAATCTGGTCTTTCATAATAAAGAGATAGACGGAACTGCTATGAAACGACTTATTAGCAGATTAATAGATCATTTCGGAATGGGATATACATCCCATATACTGGATCAAATAAAGACTCTGGGCTTTCATCAAGCCACTACTACATCGATTTCATTAGGAATCGAGGATCTTTTAACAATACCCTCTAAGGGATGGTTAGTCCAAGACGCGGAACAACAGAGTTTTCTTTTGGAGAAACACTATTATTATGGGGCTGTACACGCGGTAGAAAAATTACGCCAATCCGTTGAGATATGGTATGCTACAAGTGAATATTTGAAACAAGAAATGAATTCGAATTTTCGGATAACGGATCCTTCTAATCCAGTCTATCTAATGTCTTTTTCAGGAGCTAGAGGAAATGCATCTCAAGTACACCAATTAGTAGGTATGAGAGGATTAATGGCGGATCCTCAAGGACAAATGATTGATTTACCTATTCAAAGCAATTTACGCGAGGGACTTTCTTTGACAGAATATATAATTTCCTGCTATGGAGCCCGTAAAGGGGTTGTAGATACTGCTGTACGAACAGCGGATGCTGGATATCTTACACGTAGACTTGTTGAAGTAGTTCAACATATTATTGTGCGTAGAAGAGATTGTGGTACTATCCGAGGTATTTCTGTGAGTCCTCAAAATGGGATGACGGAAAAACTTTTTGTCCAAACACTAATTGGTCGTGTATTAGCAGACGATATATATATCGGTTCACGATGCATTGCCGCTCGAAATCAAGATATTGGAATTGGATTAGTCAATCGATTCATAACTGCCTTTCGAGCACAACCATTTCGAGCACAACCAATATATATTAGAACCCCCTTTACTTGCCGGAGCACATCTTGGATCTGTCAATTATGTTATGGTCGGAGTCCCACTCATGGCGATCTGGTCGAATTAGGGGAAGCCGTAGGTATTATTGCGGGTCAATCAATTGGGGAGCCAGGGACTCAACTAACATTAAGAACTTTTCATACTGGTGGAGTATTCACAGGGGGTACTGCCGACCTTGTACGATCCCCTTCGAATGGAAAAATCCAATTCAATGAGGATTTGGTTCACCCCACACGTACCCGTCATGGGCAGCCTGCTTTTCTATGTTATATAGACTTGCATGTAACTATTCAGAGTCAGGATATTCTATATAGTGTGAATATTCCCTCAAAAAGCTTGATTCTAGTGCAAAATGATCAATATGTAGAATCCGAACAAGTAATTGCGGAGATTCGTGCCGGAACGTCCACTTTGCATTTTAAAGAAAGGGTACAAAAGCATATTTATTCCGAATCAGACGGGGAAATGCACTGGAGTACTGATGTTTACCATGCGCCCGAATATCAATATGGTAATCTTCGTCGATTACCAAAAACAAGCCATTTATGGATATTGTCAGTAAGTATGTGCAGATCCAGTATAGCGTCTTTTTCGCTCCACAAGGATCAAGATCAAATGAATACTTATTCTTTTTCTGTTGACGGAAGATATATCTTTGACCTCTCAATGGCTAATGATGATCAAGTAAGACATAGACTGTTGGATACTTTTGGTAAAAAAGATAGGGAAATTCTTGATTATTCAACGCCGGATAGAATCATGTCCAACGGCCATTGGAATTTTATCTATCCTTCTATTCTTCAAGATAATTCGGATTTATTGGCGAAAAAGCGAAGAAATAGGTTCGTCATTCCATTACAATATCATCAAGAACAAGAGAAAGAACTAATATCCTGTTTGGGGATTTCTATTGAAATACCCTTTATGGGTGTTTTACGTAGAAATACTATTTTTGCTTATTTTGACGATCCACGATACAGAAAAGATAAAAAGGGTTCAGGAATTGTGAAATTTAGATATAGGACCCTAGAGGACGAATATAGGACCCTAGAGGACGAATATAGGACTCGAGAGGAAGACTCAGAGGACGAATATGGGAGCCCAGAGAACGGATATAGGACCCGAGAGGACGAATATGAAACCCTAGAAGACGAATATAGGACTCTAGAGGACGAATATGAAACCCTAGAAGATGAATATGGGATCCTAGAGGACGAATATGAAACCCTAGAAGACGAATATAGGACTCGAGAGGAAGACTCAGAGGACGAATATGGGAGCCCAGAGAACAAATATAGGACCCGAGAGGACGAATATGGAACTCTAGATGAAGACTCAGAAGACGAATATGGGAGCCCGGAGGAAGGCTCAGAGGACGAATATGGGACTTTAGAGGAAGACTCAGAAGAAGACTCAGAGGACGAATACGGGAGCCCAGAGGAAGATTCCATCTTAAAAAAAGAGGGTTTGATTGAGCATCAAGGAACAAAAGAATTTAGTCTAAAATACCAAAAAGAACTAGATCGGTTTTTTTTCATTCTTCAAGAACTGCATATCTTGCCCAGATCCTCATCCCTAAAGGTACTTGATAATAGTATCATTGGAGTGGATACACAACTCACAAAAAATACAAGAAGTCGACTAGGTGGATTGGTCCGAGTGAATAGAAAAAAAAGCCATACGGAACTCAAAATCTTTTCCGGAGATATTCATTTTCCTGAAGAAGCAGATAAGATATTAGGTGGTAGTTTGATACCACCAGAAAGAGAAAAGAAAGAATCTAAGGAATCAAAAAAAAGGAAAAATTGGGTCTATGTTCAACGGAAAAAAATTCTCAAGAGCAAGGAAAAGTATTTTGTTTCGGTTCGACCTGCAGTCGCATATGAAATGGACGAAGGGAGAAATTTAGCAACACTTTTCCCGCAGGATCTCTTGCAAGAAGAGGATAATCTCCAACTTCGACTTGTCAATTTTCTTTCTCATGAAAATAGCAAGTTAACTCAAAGAATTTATCACACGAATAGTCAATTTGTTCGAACTTGCTTAGTAGTGAATTGGGAACAAGAAGAAAAAGAGGAGGCTCGTGCTTCCCTTGTTGAGGTAAGAGCAAATGATCTGATTCGTGATTTCCTAAGAATTGAGTTAGTAAAGTCCACTATTTCGTATACACGAAGAAGGTATGATAGGACAAGTGCAGGACCGATTCCCAATAATAGGTTAGATCGCACCAATACCAATTCCTTTTATTCCAAGGCGAAGATTCAATCACTTAGCCAACATCAAGAAGCTATTGGCACCTTGTTGAATCGAAATAAAGAATACCAATCTTTGATGATTTTGTTGGCATCCAACTGTTCTAGAATTGGTTTATTCAAGAATTCGAAATATCCCAATGCGGTAAAAGAATCGAATCCTAGAATTCCTATTCGAGATATTTTTGGGCCCTTAGCTGCTATTGTACCTAGTATATCGAATTTTTCTTCATCTTACTATTTACTAACGCATAATCAGATCCTGTTAAAAAAATATTTGTTCCTTGACAATTTGAAACAAACCTTCCAAGTACTTCAAGGGCTTAAATACTCTTTAATAGATGAAAATCAAAGGATTTCGAATTTCGATAGTAACATCATGTTGGATCCATTCCATTTGAATTGGCACTTTCTCCATCATGATTCTTGGGAGGAGACATCGGCAATAATTCACCTTGGACAATTTATTTGCGAAAATGTATGTCTATTTAAATCGCACATAAAAAAATCTGGTCAAATTTTCATTGTTAATATTGATTCCTTTGTTATAAGAGCAGCTAAGCCTTATTTGGCCACTACAGGAGCAACTGTTCATGGTCATTATGGAGAAATCCTTTACAAAGGAGATAGGTTAGTTACGTTTATATATGAAAAATCGAGATCTAGTGACATAACGCAAGGTCTTCCAAAAGTAGAACAAATCTTTGAAGCGCGTTCAATTGATTCACTATCGCCGAATCTCGAAAGGAGAATTGAGGATTGGAATGAGCGTATACCAAGAATTCTTGGGGTCCCCTGGGGATTCTTGATTGGAGCTGAGCTAACCATAGCCCAAAGTCGTATCTCTTTGGTTAATAAGATCCAAAAGGTTTATCGATCCCAAGGGGTACAGATCCATAATAGACATATAGAGATTATTATACGCCAAGTAACATCAAAAGTGCGGGTTTCCGAAGATGGAATGTCTAATGTTTTTTCACCTGGGGAATTAATCGGATTATTGCGAGCGGAACGAGCAGGGCGAGCTTTGGATGAATCGATCTATTATCGGGCAATCTTATTGGGAATAACAAGGGCTTCCCTGAATACCCAAAGTTTCATATCTGAAGCAAGTTTTCAAGAAACTGCTCGAGTTTTAGCAAAAGCTGCCCTACGAGGTCGTATTGATTGGTTGAAAGGCCTCAAAGAAAACGTAGTTCTGGGGGGGATTATACCTGTTGGTACCGGATTCCAAAAATTTGTGCATCGTTCCCCACAAGACAAGAACCTTTATTTCGAAATTCAAAAAAAAAATCTATTCGCGTCGGAAATGAGAGATATTTTGTTTCTCCATACAGAATTAGTTTCTTCTGATTCTGACGTAACAAACAATTTCTATGAGACATCAGAACCCCCATTTACCCCCAATTATACGATTTAAGGATACATAAAGCAGATTTTTTGACTTTAAACTAGACTTTTGACCTTAGAACACTAACAGGTCAGATTTTAGATTTTTATTTTAATAAGTAAAAGAAGTCAGTTAATTCATTAAGGTTACGTTTATACCATGTATCAATGGCCAATTCTCAGTGGAAGGTTACATCGGAACAATTATTATTTATTTCAAGCTATTTCGGCTCTTTCTTAATCTTCAAAAAGAAATAAATTCCGTAATTGAATGGTAGGATGAAAAAAAAAGAAAAAATCAAAAGGAAGTGTGGAAAAAATGACAAGAAGATATTGGAACATCAATTTGAAAGAGATGATAGAAGCGGGAGTTCATTTTGGTCATGGTATTAAGAAATGGAATCCTAAAATGGCCCCTTACATCTCGGCAAAGCGTAAAGGTACTCATATTACAAATCTCGCTAGAACGGCTCGCTTTTTATCAGAAGCTTGTGATTTAGTTTTTGATGCAGCAAGTCAGGGAAAAAGCTTCTTAATTGTTGGTACCAAAAAAAGAGCAGCGTATTTAGTAGCATCAGCTGCAATAAGGGCTCGTTGTCATTATGTTAATAAAAAGTGGTTCAGTGGTATGTTAACGAATTGGTCGATTACGAAAACTAGACTTTCTCAATTTAGAGACTTAAGAGCAGAAGAAAAGATGGGAAAATTCCACCATCTCCCAAAAAGAGATGTGGCAATCTTGAAGAGAAAATTATCGACCTTGCAAAGATATCTCGGCGGGATCAAATATATGACGAGGTTGCCAGACATTGTGATCGTCCTCGATCAGCAAAAAGAGTATATAGCTCTTCGGGAATGTGCCATTTTGGGGATTCCTACTATTTCTTTAGTCGATACAAATTGTGACCCAGATCTCGCGAATATATCGATTCCAGCCAACGATGACACTATGACTTCAATTCGATTGATTCTTAACAAATTAGTATTTGCAATTTGTGAGGGCCGTTCTCTCTATATAAGAAATCGTTGATTAAGAAGAATAGTGAATTCTTGGGCAACTGCGTAGATTTATGGGATCACTTACTATTCTTTTTTGTTTTGTATAGATAAAAGAAGGGGAATATTGATATATATTAGAGGGTATTGATATATATTATGATCTGATGTGATTTCTTGGTATCCTAAATATAAGATTAATACTTCAAGTTGCTGAGTTGAGAAAGAGATGGTTGAATCAAAAGAATTCCTTTTTTGAAGTTCAATTTTTATCAGAGGACAATATGAATATTATACCATGTTCCATTAAAACACTCAAGGGGTTATACGATATATCGGGTGTAGAAGTAGGCCAACACTTCTATTGGCAAATAGGAAGTTTCCAAATTCATGCCCAAGTACTCATCACTTCTTGGGTCGTAATTACTATCTTGCTAGGTTCAGTTATCATAGCTGTTCGGAATCCACAAACCATCCCGACCGACGGTCAGAATTTCTTCGAATATGTGCTTGAGTTTATTCGAGACTTGAGCAAAACTCAGATTGGAGAAGAATATGGTCCCTGGGTTCCCTTTATTGGAACTATGTTCCTTTTTATTTTTGTTTCGAATTGGTCGGGTGCTCTTTTACCTTGGAAAATTATACAGTTACCCCATGGGGAATTAGCAGCGCCCACGAATGATATAAATACTACTGTTGCTTTAGCTTTACTCACGTCAGCGGCATATTTTTATGCGGGTCTTAGCAAAAAAGGATTGAGTTATTTCGAGAAATATATTAAACCAACTCCAATCCTTTTACCAATTAACATCCTAGAAGATTTCACAAAACCATTATCGCTTAGTTTTCGACTTTTCGGGAATATATTGGCGGATGAATTAGTCGTTGTTGTTCTTGTTTCTTTAGTCCCCTTAGTAGTCCCTATACCGGTCATGTTTCTTGGATTATTTACAAGCGGTATTCAAGCTCTTATTTTTGCAACGTTAGCCGCAGCCTATATAGGTGAATCCATGGAGGGTCATCATTGAATTGACTAGTTTTCGAAATAGTCTTTTTTTTTTAGCTTAGCTCAATTCATGCATGGTTCCAGATAATCCGCTTGGTTGGAAAACAAAATAGTTAGAAATGCGTATGAATATACAACCTAGAGTTGTAGGAGAGAGAATAGACTATATTACGGAATTGTCAAAGTATATATGCATTAAGGGGGGCGGAGTCAGGCTAGATCTATATCCTTAATGTCTAGAAGTCCAGTCATCTTTTGTGCGGGTTTCCACTTTAAGGAATGATTTTCGAATCCGATTCAATAGAAAATAAGAAAATACGCAAAATAGAAGAAACAAGTGTATATGGGATATTATATATTCCTAAGTTAGATTCATTATCTAATCCGATATATCGAATTCCCTCTATATGGAATTGGATTCCATATCCAGTTCTATGCAGCATATTGTTATCAATTGTATATCTTGATTTAATTCCTATTGGATTTGGATTAGGTCGATTTCAATAGGGGTTCTTCCTCTATTTCGTCTTTTATTATGGATTAGATTATAGGGGAAATAATAGGAACTCAAGGATATCGAAGAGTAAAGAAAGAAGGATGGAATGAAAGAGTTGTTGGTTGGAAAGAAAGAGAAATAGAATAATAAGAATCATATGGATTTACACAAACCTCTAATGATTAGAAACTAAAAATGAGATCTCGAAGTAGTTCGGACAATTCAGATTATCATTTCAATTTGTACTTTTTAGTTACTTCTCCCCAATAGAGCTTAGAAGTAAGAATTTCTTGGTTGATTGTATCCTTAACCATTTCTTTTTTTTTGACACGAGGAACTCACCATGAATCCACTAATTGCTGCTGCTTCCGTTATTGCTGCTGGATTGGCCGTAGGGCTTGCTTCTATTGGCCCTGGAGTTGGTCAAGGTACTGCTGCAGGACAAGCTGTAGAAGGTATTGCGAGACAGCCAGAAGCAGAAGGTAAAATACGAGGTACTTTATTGCTTAGTCTAGCTTTTATGGAAGCTTTAACAATTTATGGACTAGTTGTGGCACTAGCACTTTTATTTGCGAACCCTTTTGTTTAATCCTAAAAAAGAAAATGAGTGCTTTAGATTAGATACTTTTTTCTTTTTTTAGTAAATTGGTATTTGCTTCTGCAATTCCAATTATATCAATACTTTACTCCTATTTATTACTCCTGGAATTATCTATTTATTGGGACAGACAATACCCCACCCCAGGAAGGGCTGATTTGAGGATGATCAATTTAGAGGATATGCTCGCCTTCTTCCTTCCCGTCCTTAGTTTAGGACAGTGGAAAGTCTTTTTCCTTTTATTTTAGGAATTTTGGGAACATTTCAACAAAGGAGGTCTTTCACAGGTCAAACGAGACCTAAGACTTAATCTAAAATAAATTACTAGATTGAATCTATTTGCATTAAAAAAAAATTGCATTAAAAAAACCGATCAAAAAAGGGCGAGCGAAGTAAGTGATCGAAAAACTTTGTTCTTTGTTCGTCCTATCTATAAGAGGAGAGCATATGAAAAATGTAACCCATTCTTTCGTTTTTTTAGCTCACTGGCCATCCGCTGGGAGTTTCGGGCTTAATACCGATATTTTAGCAACAAATCTAATAAATCTAACTGTAGTGGTTGGTGTATTGATTTTTTTTGGAAAGGGAGTGTGTGCGAGTTGTCTATTTCAAGAATAGATTGGAT